TTCATTCAATTCTTCATTCTTTCATGAAGAATGAATCAAATCTCCCCAAGTAGGATTCGAACCTACGACCAGTCAGTTAACAGCCAACCGCTCTACCACTGAGCTATTGAGGAACAACGGGAGATTCGACCTCATAGAGTTCAACTCCCGTTCTCAACCCATGAACAATATGAGTCCGAAGCTTCCTTCGTAACTCCAGGAACTTCTTCGTAGTGACTCCGTTCCATGCCTCATTTCATAGGGAACCTCAATGTGGCTCTATTTCATTATATTCCATCTATATCCCAATTCCATTCATTTCATATCCCTTTTGTGTCATTGACATAAGAGATGTTATATCTGTTTCTATCTATATAGATATGGAAAGTGAAGGAATCATCATATAATAATCGATAAATTAAAACTATAAAAAAAAGGGGAGAGACTTGTGATGATTTTGAAATCTTTTCTACTAGGTAATCCATTTTTCTTATGCATGAAAATAATAAATTCGGTCTTTGTGATCGGACTTTATTATGGATTTATGACCACATTTTCTATAGGGCCCTCTTATCTATTACTTCTCCGAACTCGGATTACAGTAATACAGTAATACACTATTATCTAATTAAATAATGATAAGATTAATATAAATATTTACAATATTTATATTTACATTATACATATACATTAGCATATTCATTTTGCATATGAATTTCTCAAAAAAAGAAATAGAAAATACATATGTAATTATTACATTATTTACATTATGCAATTATTCATTATAGAATCATTTTAGAATTTTTTTATTTTCTTCTTTATTTTATTCTTTTTTTTTCTATTTTTATGTTATGATATTATTGAAGTATTTTTGGGATTTTTGTAATTTATGGAATTCAATAATTCAATATAGATAATAACTAAGAAAAAGTAATTATTTTTTGAATAATATATGTCTTTCACATACAACGATAAAAAAAGAAGTCACTTACCTTTTAAATGGCAGTTCCAAAAAAACGCACTTCTATATCAAAAAAGCATATTCGTATAAATCTTTGGAAAAAAAAAGGATCTTTAGAGGCAGTAAAAGCTTTTTCTTTAGCTAAATCTATTTCCACCGGACAGTCAAAAAGTTTCTTTGTTGCACAAAAAAAAGTCTTGGAAAAATCTTAATTGATATGTTTTAAAGAACTTCCAAAGTATTGTGTATTTTCTTTTATTTCACTTTTACTTATTAGTTATTAGTTAGAATTCTTTAAAGCTAGGTAATAGAAAAATAAGAATCTTTCTGTCTACTTGATTCCAAGTACTCAGTTTTGTGTATTTGATTCTTTTTTATATCCTATGAATTGTGCTTTTCAAAATAGAAAAGCACAATTACTATAAACAAGGAAGAATCTTAATATTCCATTCTACTTTATACTAAGGTCTTGGGTCTCAAAATCATTAGAAAAAGATTATGAATTTTAGATTCCGACTGAGAACGAAACTTTAGAGTTCTGACTATTCTGGATAAACAAAAGCTATATTTCTAGTACAGATAAAATTGATTATTAAAAATGAACTTACGAAGATGAAGATATTAATTAAGTAGTATTGATATTGAGCATTTCCATATAAATATACGAAGGAAAACTTTCTTCATTGTTTGCTAAACTTTATTGAATATAGACAATTCAACATGAATTTCCTATTATTATTTAAAGTAAGCCGCCGCCATGGTGAAATTGGTAGACACGCTGCTCTTAGGAAGCAGTGCTAGAGCATCTCGGTTCGAGTCCGAGTGGCGGCATAAATATTAATTCATGTTAATAATATAGATGCAATAGATCTAATAGAATCTAAATAATCTAAAATTTTCAATATTTTAGATTCTAGTTAAGCCCCCAATTTCAATTTTTTAAAAAGGACTTTTCTTTTATGATATTTGTGATCTTAGAGCATATATTAACTCATATTTCCTTTTCGATCATCTCAATTGTGATTTTAATTCATTTGATGAACTTATTAGTCTACGAAATCGAAGAATTATGGAATTCGTCAGAAAAAGGAATGATAGCTACTTTTTCCTCTATAACAGGGTTTTTAGTTACTCGTTGGATTTCTTCGGGACATTTTCCTTTAAGTAATTTATACGAATCATTAATTTTCCTTTCATGGAGTTTATCCATTATTCATATAATTCCATATATTAGGAATTATAAAAATGATTTAAACGCAATAACTGCACCAAGTGCCATTTTTACCCAAGGTTTCGCCACATCAGGTCTTTCAACTGAAATGCATCAACCCGCAATATTAGTACCTGCCCTACAATCTCAGTGGTTAATGATGCATGTCAGTATGATGTTATTGAGCTATGCAGCTCTTTTATGCGGATCATTATTATCAGTTGCTCTTATAGTGATTACATTTCAAAAAAAAATCAATTTTTTTTTGAAAAACAAGAATTTTTTAAGTTTAAGGAAATCGTTTTTCTTTGGTGATATGGAATATTTGAACGAAAAAGGAAGTATTTTAAAAAATACTTCTTTCCTCTCATTTAAAAATTTTTATAAATATCAATTAATTCAGCATTTGGATTCTTGGAGTTATCGTGTCATTAGTTTAGGGTTTACCTTTTTAACCATCGGCATTCTTTCTGGAGCAGTATGGGCTAATGAAGCATGGGGTTCATATTGGAATTGGGACCCTAAGGAAACCTGGGCATTTATTACTTGGACCATATTTGCAATTTATTTACATACTAGAAAAAATTCAAAATTGCAAGATCAAGTTACGAATTCGGCATTTGTAGCTTCTATAGGATTTCTCCTAATTTGGATATGCTATTTTGGAATCAATCTATTAGGAATCGGGTTCCATAGTTATGGCTCATTCCAATGAATACTATGAGTGAAAAAGATAATTGAAGAACCCACAAATATGGGCAAAAAAAAGTATTGTTAACCAAGAAAAATAACTCGTGATAAAGACAAGATAATATTATACCAGAAAAGCCCGTGCTCGGGAGAAGAATAATATATTCTCTGTTTCTCGAATACGGGCTTTTGTCGGTAAAGAGGAATCAAATGATTCAAGTGAAGTTTTTTGTCACATATCAATAAGAAAGACCCATGCTGCGAGTTGTTTCATGCCATAAATAAACACGCACACTCAAAAAATCCGTTGGACAAGCGGATTCACATCTTTTACAACCTACACAATCTTCGGTTCTTGGCGCAGAAGCAATTTGCTTAGCTTTACATCCGTTCCAAGGTATCATTTCCAATACATCCGTGGGACAAGCTCGAACACATTGGGTACATCCTATACATGTATCATAAATCTTTACTGAATGTGACATTGGGTCTATAAATTCCAGTTTTGAACACAAAAAATTTTCAATCTGGTAAAAGAAGAAAATGAAAAAATCATATATTTTCTATTATAGACACCAGATGAATCAATGATTTATCAAAATTTTAAGAATCAATAGATTTTTTAATTTGTTTATGAAAAAGGACCAAGATACTTTGATTTCCATTTCAATAAACATGAAATATAAGTTTACGAATTAAATTCATGTTATTTTTACTATATGTATTATAGTATTTTATATAGAATGTATATAGCTATGGAATATAGAAAAGTATATAGAAATCTAATTATATAGATAGTAGAATTAAGGATATATTGATATATTATACATCAATATCAATTTAATACGTTTGTTATTAGGTTAGTGATATAAGAGGTTAGTAATTCTAAATATCAATTCTAAATCTATATGAAAAAAGAGAAGAAAGAAAATAAAGAAGGAAGTAATAAATAAGTAAATAATACTAAGATAATTTTTGATTCTATAAATATTTAATATTGAATTCTAATTCTAATATCTTAGTATTCTAATTCTGTTAGATTCGATTTAGATTTAGAATATTCTAAAATTAGAAAAGTCTTATGTTTCTATTTCTATGTGAAAATAGAAGAATTATGACTAATTCTTCAGCAAATTTGATTTATTAATACGAATTAATTTTCTGTTACGATTACGAAACAAGAGCTAGGCCAATAGCTACTTAAGCAGCAGCAATGGCTATAACAAAGATTGAAAAAATTTCTCCTTTTAATTGTCGACTATCAAATAGATTGGAAAATGTGATGGGATTGATATTTACCGAATTCAGTATAAACTCAAGACACATAAGTGTTCTAGCCATGCTTCGGCTTGTGATCAGTCCATAGATACCGATAGAAAAGAAATAAACACTTAGAAGAAATACATGTTCTAACATTCTTGATCAATTCCTCATCTCTCTCAATTCATTGAAATATGAACAAAAAGGAAACTTATTAAGTTGACTATAATAGAAGAATTACATAACAAAAGAATATATTCACAGTAGATTGAGAAAAAAAAGAGATTAAATCCATTTTTATTCTTTCAATAAAAAAAATAAGTTCTTCTTTCTTCTTATATTAGATTATTGACAAGTCATAGTAATAGCACCTATTAAAGAAAGTAAAAGGATTAGATAAATGAGTTTAAAAGGAAGAGAAAAATATGTGAAGAAATGAATCCCAATTTGTTGAACGTTATCTATGAAAAAACTCTGTTCTCTAATCTGATTTGATGATTTGATCTTGTAGTCCAAAAAATTCCGTACCATAACGTGTTTGGAAGAGTAGTCATTCAATGAAAAAAAAAGTGCTTGTACAAACCAATGAAGTGATCCTATTTACAAAGATCCACAAATAGGAATCATTGGAATATTCTGAACCGTTCATAAACAGCACAGCAAATATGATTAATACATTTACAAATAAGGAACTCCGTGGCAGTTAAAAAATAGGAATTCAAAAAAAGATAGAATTGAAGAATATACAAACAAGAAAAAACAATACCAATCAAAAGGCAGAATCAATGGGATTGGTAAGTAATACTATTCCCAAACCTCCTAATATAAGAACTGATCCCAGAAAGATTACTAAAGATATTGAAGAGTTACAGGTAAATGATTTGTATGGGATAAGGTAATTATGAAACTTTGTCCAATGTACTTTGTGGCTCATATTTTTTCCTTAATTCATTAATTTATTAAAATGAAAAATATAAAAAAAGAATAACTAAACTAAGAAAAAAATAATGAAAAAATAAAAAAGAATAAGAATAATAATAAGAAATTCAAATTTAATTAAGAAATTTTAGGTTCCCTAATATTTAATTGATCAATTAATTTCTTATAACGCACTTTATTTTTATTTGATAAATAAGTCAATAATCGTTGACGTTTTCCTAGAATTATTCGTAGACCTCTTTGTGATAAAAAATCTTTTTTGTGCAATTCTAAATGTAAAGTAAGTCTTCGTATCTTACTGGTGAAATGGGATACTTGAAATTCAACAGATCCACTATTTTCTTCTTTTTCTGCTTGTTTAATAACTGAGATGAATGAATTTTTTTTGACCATAAATGAAAATTTGTATCTTTATTTCCTGTGAATTTTACTGATCAGGAAAAATAAAATAAATAAGAAAAAAGAATATTTATTATACCAGTTATTTTTATCTTTTTATCTAGTATACATTAAATTTGGATTAGATTAATTTCATATACTCTTTTTTTTTCATTTATGTGGTTTATGTTTTGTATATTTTGATCAAAATATACAAAATATATATGTATTCGCAAAATAGAACAATTTCTTTGTTTTTTTTACTTAATCTTTTTACTTAAAGAAATTCCACTCTTCATAATGAAAGTTGATATACTATGAAATCAGCATTATTTATTAGAATATTACTATTATAGTGTATATGTTGTATATGTTTTGGCTTTATCATTTAACAAATATGTTAGACGATATGTAGGAAATCCACTATAAATTCTTTTTCATTCGAATTGAATTCATTCCTAATTGTTAATACATTTAATACATATGTATTCTTAACATACTGAAACGACTGCTGTTATTGGCATCAAACCAATAGCGATTCATACAAGCTAAATCTTCTAATCTATAATTGGGCCAAAGAAACAATTTGAATTTAATGAAATTTTTTCTATCTGTATTAATATGTTTGTTCTCATTCAAAAATTGCCCACAGTTTCTTATTTTATTTTCATTGCAAAATCTTGGATTTCTATCCACAACATGAAAATTCCGGGAATTTAAACAAATTCTAATTCGAAATTCTCTACGACGTCTGGGGGATAGAATATTTTCAGGAACAAGTAAATCATAATGATTTTTGTCTCCACTCAAAAATATGTTGCTGTGTCGTGCAATGGATTTTTCAAAACCTCCTTTCTTAATTCTTTTTTTTGTGTCTTTTTTATTTGTTTGGTACTTCTTATTATTAACTGATGAAATATCCATAGTTTGATATATAATAGATTTTCCGTCCCTTCCTATAGATAGACAAATTGGTTCAATAAGAAATATTCCCTTTCTTATCAATTCTGCAAGAACTAGGTCCTTTTGAATCACCATTTCATCTATATTTATTTCACCTCTTTGAATCGAAGATATAGCAATTTCCTTTAGATTTATCAGTCTAAGTAGGAGACAATATATCCTTATATTTTTCATTATTTTCTTATTCAAACGATCAGCCCATCTTAGTTGAAAAAGTAAATATTTTCTCAAAAAGAAATCTAGTTCCATTTCATTCTTGCTCTTATATTGTTTTTTTTTTATACCTTTTTTTATTTCTAAGCTTGCGTAAGCTTCTTCAATAGCTTTTTTATTCTTTTGGTTTAGTAGATTCAATACAAGATTTCTTTGGACCTGTTGTTGGTTTTCTTCCTGCTTGTAATTTGCTAATTCAAGATAGTTTTTTTTCTTTGATGATTTTACGTTCATTTTTTTACTTTTGTCATTTATAGAAAAATGAAAAAAGAGTGATTTTATTGGGATGATCCAAGGTTGAATTTTATATAAATCAAAAAGTAGTACAAATTCTGGGAAGAACCAAGTTTTTAGATTGGATATAGTATCATGATTAGACGCGATACCATTATCATAGAACCTTTTTTTATTCATTCCCATGCAATCAAAAACGAAATTGCATGTTTTGATCTCTTGATGAATTGTAGGAAAAAAAAGATCTTTTTTTTCCATTTTGTTGAAATTAGTAATTACATTCTTAGTCTTTTTCTGAATCTTGATGCCAATATGTGCATTGGTCCAGATCTCTATATTATTCTCAATATGATTTAGAAAACAAAGATGAAGAATTCTACAATCAAAATATTTTCTATCCAAATTAGTATTCCTATCAATCAGAACTCCTTTTTCTAGATAATCATTACTAGGTATACTTACCAATACATAAAATGATTCAGGTTTCGATATATTGAAATGATATGTAATTTCTTGATCCCCGTTTTTTTCTAATGTTGATCCAGAAATGTATAAATTAGGGAGGCTTATGTATTTATATGATAAAATATCATATCTGTAATGTTTTTTCCATTTCTCTTTTTTATTCATAAATGAATTCTCTGCATAGTCATTTTCTTTCATGGAAGAAATGAATCGGTATTTTTTATCGAAATCCAATTGGTTTGATTCCTTGTTTTGAATCATACGATGTTTATCAATTCTATTTCTCCATTTTTTAGGTACTAATTGATACTTTTTTTTTTGAGATAAATCGTATTGATAATAACTTTTTAACCAGTTTTTCCATTCGTTCATTACAAACGTATTAATTTGCTTATGTCTCGATTTAGAATTAACTATTCCATGTATCATACAATAGTCTTTTAAATTATCCTTAAAAAAAGGATAGTTCCCTTGATATTGAAGTATAGGTCTTAATTGATACTTATTAAGTAATTGGTTTTGTGATATTTTGTAAAAAACATATGCTTGGGATAGGGAAGATAAGTTCCAATAAGTATTGGAATCTTTATTGCTAGTCTTAGTATTATCAATATTTGAAAAAAAAATTTTTATAGTCAAAATAAAATTCATTCTATTTTGATTTCTTTCATCAATTCCTTCTTGTTCTTTATTTATTCCATTGTTGGAAATGGATTTCTTAAAGATCTTTTTTGTTGATTCAAAGAAAAGTTGTGTATTGATCTTAGAAAAGGTAATGGTACATAAAAAAATATCTATGTATATTTTTTCAATGAATGATTTGATAAAGTAGTGTAATTTACGCATTAATCGGATATTTTTCCTTTTTAATATTTTCCAAATATGCTTCTGTAATCCCGATCTTTTATTATCATAAATTCTAACTTTTTCTTTTTTTTTCTTGTCTTTTGCAGTTCCTTCAATTTGATTCCTTATTTGAATTGTCTTATCAGAAAGATCTTTCATTCTTCTTTCTATTAGTGAATTATTGAACCAATTTATCGTTTGATTTAGAACGGATGATTCGATGGGAATATTTATTTTTAAATCTTTTTTATTTTTGTTTGGTTCATATACTTTTTCTTTCCTCACTTCAAAGAATAAATTTGGATTTACTTTATCCAGTTTTTTCATTATTAGGTTGATAATTCGAACTATTTGGCTGACTCCTTTTTTTTTTCTTTTTTGAAGTTCTTTATAAATAGGTTTAAAAAAGAAAGGTCGTTTTCGGGGAGAACCGAAGGGAAGTTCCGCTTCCATTCCCCAGACTGTTAAAAAACAAAAATTTGTTTTTTTTTCTTTTTTTTTAATTATATTTCTATGATGAGATCGTGTCCTAGATTTTATCCAAGGTTTTAGACAGAAAGGATATAAAATCTTTATCTGAATACCGTCTATTAACCAAGCTTGGGGAAATTCTGTTTCTGATAATTGAACACCATTATAGGTGCATTTAATATGGATTTCTCTATTCCATTCCTTAAAATCCTCGTCCCACTCGGGAATTTGAAATAATAAAATACGGAAAATATTTTTAGCTATTATTAAGAAAGGCAATATAATGTATTTTCTAAGAAAAGATTGGGTTACTAACAGCAAACCTCTTATTACTTGAGTAAATATAAAGGTATCCCAAGCTTCTGCTATTTCTATCTGTTCATTTTTATATTTTTTTTCTTCTTTCTTATCTTCATTTTCAAAATAGGAAATTTTTAATTCTGATTCTTGTTCTCTCCCCATCCAATTCCTAAAAATTAGATTCTTAATTTCGTTAATATCAAAAAACGAAAAAAAAGATGTTTTGTCTAGACGATCCAAAAAAAGGGGAGAATGTACATTTACTTGAAAGAGGTTCCAAATAACTGTTTTACGTCTTTGAGCCCGCATAGATCCTTTGATTAGATTGCGACGAAAATCCGATTGTTGTGAGTAACGTATCAAAGCCACCTCTTCCTCTTCCATTGGATCATCTTTTTTCTCATTGTTACTAGTATTATGATCATTATCGTAATAGATTATCATACGTTTGGCTCTTCTTGAATGAATATCAAAATATTCGTCCTCCAAAATTTCTTCATTTTCTTCTTCCTCTTCTCCCAAATTCTCGATTAATTTGTGTGACCATCGAGAAACTTTTTTACTTATTTCTTCTTTTCTAATTCCAATATATTCCTTTTTCATTCTTTTTTGATCTTTTATATGTGTTGTAATTACATCAAAGAAAAATTGAAAATATTTTTCTTCACTTTCTGAATCATCTTCTATAGAATTCAAAAATGATTGACGGTGAAGTTCTACGGAATCATTAAGAAGTAGATCATGAATCTTATTTATAAAAAAAAATTCTACTAAATCTTCTGTATCTGTATAAGTATTCATGATTGCACGTGAATCTAATTCTTTTCTCGTTCCTCGATAAGGTCCGTTGAAAAAAGGATCATAAGCTTTTGGCAAGCATTTTTTTTTTTTTTCATCATCACATAATATGGTTTTTTTTTCAAGCATATCTAGACTATAGGATCTCTCATTTTTTTCTATAATTTGGATTCGGCTTCTCAATTCATTGTTCAAATTGCACTTTTTTTTTTCATTAGCATAAATCCAAGAATTATAAAGATCTTCGTCATATAGTTTTTCTATTATATACAAAGAAATTCTTCGTTCTAGCA